GCCGTAATCAAAGGATCTATGCGCGTTCAAAGGCGTAAAATGGTTATTTGGGGACCGTCTCAAGGAAATCCCCATTCCCCTCTTTTTTTGGAAAAAATGGAGGATTTTCCTTTTCCTATATCCGACCTAATGAAGCTTTTTTTTAATATTAGAGATTGGTTGGGTAAAAAGTCAGAATTTGCAATTTTAGATCAACAATTCCAAATAAAAAAAAACAACCAGGAAGACGCAATGGAATTCTGGGAAAACATTCCATATGCACAAAAAACAAGAAGTATTCTGTTACTAGCACAATCAATTTTTAGAAGGTATATTAAATTACCCTTATTGATAATAGCTAAGAATATTGGCCGTATTTTATTACGGCAATCTCCGGAATGGTATGAGGATTTCCAAGATTGGAATAGAGAAATTTATTTAAAGTGCAGCTATAATGGTCTTCAATTCTCCAAAACAGAATTTCCTAAAAATTGGTTAATAGAAGGTTTTCAGATCAAAATCTTATATCCTTTTCATTTGAAACCGTGGCACGGATCTAAGCTACGACTCTCTGATAGAGATCGAAAGCAACAAGATGATTTTGATTCTTGTTTTTTAACAGTTTTGGGAATGGAAACAGAATATCCTTTTGGTCCTCCTCGAAAAACACCTTCCTTTTTTGAACCCGTTTTTAAAGATATAGACTACAAAGTCGAAATAAGAAATTTGAATTTTAGAGTTCAAAGAGTTTTAAAAAAAATAACAAAGCAACAAGAAAAAGCATTTTTATTTTTAAAACAAATACTTTTAAAAGGAAAGAGAATTCCATTATTTATACCGAGAGAAATATATGAATCAAGTGAAACTCAAACAGAAAAGGATTCGATAATCAGCACTCAGATAATTCATGAATCATTTAGTCAAAATAAATCTAGAGATTATTCACAGGCAAAAGAAGAGATTAAACATAGAATTGATAGAAGAAACACAATCAGAAATCAAATAGAAATAATGAAAAAAAATAAAAAGAATAATCGAGAATCACCCCCAAAAATTTGGAAAATATTAAAAAGAAAAAATATTGAATTAATATTTCAATTTTGCATTGAAAAAATATACGTAGATATCTTTTTATGTATAATTAATATGCGCAGAATTTCTCTACAACTTTTTATGGAATCAACAAAAAAAATTCTTGAAAAATACATTGACAATAATGAAATAAATAAAGATAAAGAAAAAATTAATAAAAAAAAACAAAATAAAATTGACTTCATTTCGCCTATGACTATAAAAAAGGCTTTTGATAATCTTAGAAATAGTAAGCAGAAGCCACATATTTTTTTTGATTTATCTTACTTGTCACAAAAATATGTATTTTTTAAATTATCACAAACCCAAGTTATTAACTTCAATAAGTTAAGATCTATTCTTCAATATAATGGACCATCTTTTTTTCTTAAGAATGAAATAAAGGATTTTTTTGGAACACAAGGAATATTTGATTCCAAAGTAAGACATAACAAACTTTCAAATTATGAAAAGAATCCATGGAAAAACTGGTTAAGAAGTCATTATCAATATGATTTATCTCAGATTACATGGTCTACATTAGTCCCACAAAAATGGCGAAATCAAATAAATCAATGCCATATGTCTCAAAATGATGATTTAAAGAAAGGGTATTCCTATGAAAAAGACCCATTATTGGATTACAAAAAAAAACAAAATTTGAAAGTATATTTATTACCAAATAAAGAGGAGAATTTTCAAAAAAACTATAGATATGATCTTTTCTCATATAAATATATGAATTCTGAAACTAAGAATAAGTCTGATATTTATAGATCATCATTAGAAACAATAAAGAAGCAAGAAAATTCCACCAAAAATAAAGAAACTTTTTTTAACATACTCAATAATATTCCTATCAAGAATTATCTAGAAAAAAGTGATATTATATATATGGAAAAAAATACAGATAGAAAATATTTGGGTTGGAAATTTAATACAAATATTCAGGTTGAACCTAATAAGGACCAAATAACGGAGAATTCTCATAATAATGGTCTTTTTTATCTTCCAATTAAATCAAATTCCGAAATCAATTATAAAAAGGTCTTTTTTGATTGGATGGGGGTGTCTTTTGATTGGATGGGAATGAATGAAAAATTCTTAATCTTAAATCACCTCATATCGAATCCGAAAGTTTTTTTATTTCCAGAGTTTTTAATACTTTATCATAAATATAAAGAGAAACCTTGGTTTATCCCAAGCAACTTACTTCTTTTTAATTTGAATATCAATCCAAATTTTAGTGAAAATCCAAATATCAAAGGAAAACAAGAGGCGAATGAATATTTTTTAAATTTTAGACCATCAAATTCAAAACAATATTTTGAATTAAAGAATCAAAACAATATTGAAGAATATTTTTTAGAATCGATCGAAAAACTAAAAGTATTGCTTAAAGGAGATTTTCCTTTTCAATTAAGATGGACTGGACGTTTGAATCAATTGAATCAAAAAATGATGAATAATATCCAGATATATGGTCTCCTGCTTAGCCTCATAAATGTAAGAAAAATTACTATATCCTATATTCAAAGGAAAGAAATGAATCTGGATATAATGAGAAGGCGTTTAAATCTTACACAATTAACGAAAAAAGGAATATTAATTATGGAACCTACCCGTCTATCTGTAAAAAATGACGGACAGTTTTTTATGTATCAAATCATAGGTATTTCATTGGTTCATAAAAGTAAGCACCAAAGTAATCAAAGATACCGAAACCCCCAAAATGTTGCTAAGAATAATTTTGATGAATCCATTCCAAGACATAAAAGGAAAACTCTAAATAAAGACAAAAATAATTATGATTTGCTTGTTCCTGAAAAAATTTTATCATCTAGACGTCGTAGAGAATTGCGAATTCTAATTTCTTTCAATTTGAATTTAAAGAATCAGAATGGTGCGCATAGAAATAAAACATTTTCCAAGGAGAACAAGATAAAAAATTGGAGTCAATTTTTGGATGAAAGTAAAAATTTCGACCGAAAAAAAAATGAATTAATTAAATTAAAGTTATTTTTTTGGCCTCATTATCGATTAGAAGATTTAGCTTGTATGAATCGCTATTGGTTTGATACCAATAATGGGAGCCGCTTGAGTATGTTAAGGATATATATGTACCCCTGATTTAAATTTTTGAGTTTTCTATATATTATGTTGTTCTATCAATCAGATTTTTCATTTTTTTTTTTTCTGTCCGTGATCTGTAAATATCCATGTTATATGCAAACAACCCGATGCTCATATGCGCTGTCTTACATCCCCCTCTAGGATAAGTAAATGGCGTAAAAATTAAAGCTATAAATTAATCAACAGAATCTTCGTACTAAACGATTTGGTATCCTCTTTTTGTATGACTATACAAATGAACTCCAAAAAAGGATTCATTAATGTTCGTTGAAAAAAACAGGAATCTATAAAAAATTTTTGATTATTGTGTATACTACATTAAAATTTCTTACATTATTATTACTATTATTACTGATCCAATAAAATAACTATCTGTAAAAAGGGGAGTGTGAAATTCTTTTATGGTAAAAAATTCATTTATTTCAATTATTTTGCAAGAACAAGAAGAAAACAAAGAAAATAGCGGATCCGTTGAATTTCAAGTAGTAAGTTTCACCAACAAGATACGGAGACTTACCTCACATTTGGAATTACACAAAAAAGACTATTTATCTCAGAGAGGTCTGCGGAAAATTCTGGGAAAACGTCAACGGCTGCTGGCTTATTTGTCAAAAAAAAACAGAGCACGTTATAAAGAATTAATAGGACAGTTGGATATTCGAGAGAGAAAAACACGTTAATTTGAAGAGTTAGTTTGAATTATTCGCTTAAAGTTTGATGAACTTCTTTTCGCTTTCAGCAATTCATGGAAGAATGAATCAGGAAAAACCTATGACTGTACCAGCTACAAGAAAAGACCTCATGATAGTCAATATGGGACCTCACCACCCATCAATGCATGGTGTTCTTCGACTCATTGTTACTCTAGATGGTGAAGATGTTATTGACTGTGAACCAATATTGGGTTATTTACACAGAGGTATGGAAAAAATTGCGGAAAATCGAACAATTATACAATATTTGCCTTATGTAACACGTTGGGATTATTTAGCTACTATGTTCACAGAAGCAATAACTGTAAATGCACCAGAGCAATTAGGGAATATTCAAGTCCCTAAAAGGGCCAGTTATATCAGAGTCATTATGTTGGAGTTAAGTCGTCTAGCTTCACATTTGTTATGGCTTGGCCCTTTTATGGCAGATATTGGGGCACAGACTCCTTTCTTCTATATTTTTCGAGAAAGAGAATTGATATATGACCTATTCGAAGCTGCCACCGGTATGCGAATGATGCACAATTTTTTTCGTATTGGAGGAGTCGCTGCTGATTTACCTCATGGCTGGATAGATAAATGTTTGGATTTTTGCGATTACTTTTTAACAGGAATTGCCGAATATCAAAAGCTTATTACACGGAATCCCATTTTTTTAGAACGAGTTGAAGGAGTAGGCATTATTGGTGGAGAGGAAGCAATAAATTGGGGTTTGTCGGGACCTATGCTACGAGCTTCCGGAATACAATGGGATCTTCGTAAAGTTGATCATTATGAGTGTTACGACGAATTTGATTGGGAAGTCCAATGGCAAAAAGAGGGGGATTCATTAGCTCGTTATTTAGTACGAATCAGTGAAATGACGGAATCCATAAAAATTATTCAACAGGCGCTAGAAGGAATTCCGGGAGGGCCCTATGAAAATTTAGAAATACGCCGTTTTGATAGAGCAAAAGATACTGTATGGAATGACTTTGATTATCGATTCATTAGTAAAAAACCTTCTCCGACTTTTGAATTGTCGAAGCAAGAACTTTATGTGAGAGTTGAAGCACCAAAGGGAGAATTGGGAATTTTTCTGATAGGAGATAAGGGTGTTTTTCC